CTCAGCAGCTTGGTCGAACCAAGCCTCCGCAATTTCGGAATCTCCCTGGCGAATGGCCTGTTCGCCCCGGTCGGAATAGGCGGGTCAATTCCTTCCCCTAGAACCGTACTTGAGGGTTTCCTACCTCATACGGCTCCGCAATCCATAATCCATTCTTTTGGTTTTTCTTTTTTGGGGAATGTGAATCTGCCCTATTTCATTCAAGGGGATTCCCGATGGATCTCAGTTATTTAGGATTAACCAAAAGAGGCGAATTCCGTGAGTTTCAAACTTTCATTTTGATTAATGATTGATTTGAGTTTTCTCTCTTTTCCCACCCTCAGAAGAATAAAGCATGGGTCGCTATTGTTCTATTCTACTCAGTTTCTGAAAGGTAACTATCTCAGTTTCATAGAGAAAGAAATGATTATAGAATCTTTGAAAAAGGCTTTTGTTCATAAGAAGGAAAAGAAAAGCCTTACTATCTTTGGGATCTGATGCTACGCCGCTGCTCAATACCTTAATCTTAGGGGATCCGCTCGATTACATAAGCGAATTCCTAACTTTTATCTCATATCATGAGATAAGTAAGCAGTAAGCAGTTCTTACTGTCTCAGCTCGGCTCAAAACCTCGCAAATTGATATTGATCCTTACGGCGCTTCCTCTATCAATTAGATCCTTTATCCATAGAAGAAAGTCTATAGGCATACCTCTTTGTCTTATTTCGACTTATACGAAGTCTCTTTCTTTGCTACAGCTGGTAAAAATCGTTGCTTTGGACGATGCATATGTAGCAAGCCTTTTTTTGTTTTAGTATTTCATAGGGGATTCTCCTCTTACCTTTCTTTCCTTTTTTCTTTCTATAGTGGAGATAGCCGCACGTAATGACAGATCACAGCCATATTATTCAAAGCTTGTGGTAAGAACGGGTTTCGTTCGAGTGCCCGAAAATAATATTCCAAAGCTTTCGTATGTTCTCCGTTACTTGTATGGAGAAGGCCTATGTTATAGAGGATATAGCTTCGATCATAGGGATCCATTTCTAGTCGCATCGCTTCATAATAATTCTGCAAAGCTTCCGCATAATTTCCTTCGGATTGAGCCGACATCCGTTACGGTCGTCATTCGATTTCAGGAATCTCCGTTCCAAAACCGTACGTGATCTTTTCATCTCATACGGCTCCTCCCTTAACTTATGTGTATAATGATAATGGTACACGGAATCAAAAAAGATTGAAATTGCCTCATTATTCACTTAGCGGGGCTAGTGTTTTTACAAGAAATCTCTAGCCAACCTTCCTTCAAAATAGTTTATATTAACATAAAGCGTATTGGTACCCGAGAAAAAGGGCGAATTCTAAAAAGGGATTTGTCCTCAACGCCCCCTAATTCCTGGGAATGGGGCACTTCAACAGTCTTCGATGGTTATACGTGTATTCAAAGTACGAACGAGATGGATGTTTCTTGTACCAACCATTCTTCTTAGTCCCGATCCCGATAAGGACAAGGGGTAATTTATAACAAAGGTTTCGTGTTGTTGATTCCTAGACGTAGTGCTTCTTCTCCTCTGCCGCCCTTTGGGACTAGTCGAATAAGGTTCACCCACATTTATAGAACCTAAAACAAAAGGTCTAACCTTTCGCTCAATACTAGAATCAATCGACAATTGAAGCATCTGAGGTTGCATTAATCGGGGATACACGACAGAAGGAATTGTTTTTTTGGTGTTGAAAAACTTCACCTTCAACAAGCGTAGATTTCTTTCAATAAATCTTTTTTTCTTTCTATCCAGAAATGTCTTTCTCCTAAGTACGGAGAGCGGTAAAAAAAAAGAATCAAATCACACCATCTCTGTAATAGGTAAAAGCCTCCCTTTCTCCTGAAGTTGTAGGAATTATTCGTAATAAGATGTTGGCTACAATTGAGAAGGTCTTATCAATAAAATTTCCATTTATCCGTGATCTAGGCATAGGGAGCAATCCATTCTAAAATTCTTTTCATTTTCTCTTGCGAGAAAACGATCCCACAAACAAAGGAATTGTACAGTGCAAAATAGCATAATAATAACCATATTATGCATTTTGCGTCCGCGGGTGCGGATATAGTCGAGTGGTACAATTTCTCTTTGCCAAGGAGAAGACGTGGGTTCGATTCCCACTATCCGCTCAATAGAAAGAAAAGAATTGAAATGGAAGCTCGCTATAGTAATTTTTTGACGCTAAAAATCAGCGTGGCCTGGTTGCACTTCCAGGCCATTACCAAAAGATAGACTATACTGTATTTGACTATAAAGTCTTTCTCTTTTTGTTCGCGAAAGTCCTTGTGGATACTACGTAGCAAATAGTAGGTTAGGACTATTTCTACTAGTCGAAAAAACAAGGTTGCGCGTTGCAACCTAAAGGCTCGCATTATTGGAGCGATGCCTTCAGGCGGCAAAGAGAGGGATGTCAGAGACATCCCGTTGCAGATCAGATCCCGCAGATCGAAGACGAGGTTGAACCAGAATAGTTCAACCACCCCGAGAGAGAAAATGGGGACTGACTGTTCGCAGGTATGCCCAAGGAGGGTTTTGGGGAATAATAAAAAACCCCACTTTCTATTTAAAAAAGAAAGAAACCTCCGGGTTTGAAAGAACTCCTTCCGAATTTCTGTCACACCAGCTAGTATGACAGAGCGCCACTTCTCCCACTGGAAGAATAAAAACAGCACATAGGCTGAATTTATAAGCCCGTATAACAAGTATAGCCCTTCCCCCAGGGATACGAAGAAGCACACCACCAGAAATGTCCCCACGCCGATATAGACCAATCGGGCAATCAGCGCCAATATTTGTCTGATTGCCTTTTTGATCAATATCAGCACAAACTTCCTCACCCTTTTCCTTTTTATTAGAAGGGTGAAGTAAATAACACAGGGGGAAGGACCACCCGTCCTTATACCTCGGACGTCCATAATGCAGGTCTCCTCCCACAAACAAGTTTCGAATCTATCTACGAATAGATTCGAAGATATTTCAATAAGGCGAAATTGCATAAAACTAATTATTATTGAATAAACCAACGATTGGTTGGGCCTTGATCGGACCCCTTAACTCGGGGAGGGGATTAATAGAACGAATCACACTTTTACCACTAGACAAATCTGGTACAAGAACTTTTCTAGTCTAGTTGGAATTTTTCTTTTAGAAAATAAAATGTAAATTGTCAATATAAACATAACCTAAGTGGATGTTTTATCACTTTCTTTCAAAAAAGTGATGAACCAAAGTTTTCAAAACAAAAATAGGACTATCGATCAAAAAATAGGATTGGTCATTGGTCAATGGAATAAAAAACATCCACTTAGGTTATGTTTATATTGACAATTTTAAAAAACTGTTCATACTATGAGCATAGTTATGATGGCAGCCGGGTCTGTATGCCCCCATCGTCTAGTGGTTCAGGACATCTCTCTTTCAAGGAGGCAGCGGGGATTCGACTTCCCCTGGGGGTGGGGTACTAGGAAAGGAAGTTGAGTGTGGATTATCCACAAGCCTAGAATTTTTTCTTCCTGGGTCGATGCCCGAGCGGTTAATGGGGACGGACTGTAAATTCGTTGGCAATATGTCTACGCTGGTTCAAATCCAGCTCGACCCAAAAATTCGTTGATCCATCATGAAATGGCACAACCCATTTGTTTTCCTGAAATGCGGGTTTCTTCTTCGGTTTCCTTATTTTCTTTATTTTGATTTTTTTGTTCCCGCAAAGAAAAGAAATGAGAGTGAAAGGGTGAAACAAAGTCACTAAAAAAAAAAAAGTCTTTTTCCAGTGAAAGTCAGTCGATTTGGCAATAACGAAAGGAGTACTAGGCATCCATGCCACTCTCACTTAATGTCTTGGGATTGTAGTTCAATTTGGTCAGAGCACCGCCCTGTCAAGGCGGAAGTTGCGGGTTCGAGACCCGTCAGTCCCGACGGATTCAAATTCGATAAAAAATATCTTAATTTTTCTTTCTATTTTCTGCTAGGGGGTCAAGAATGAAAAATTTCATTACCGGAGGGATCATTCTTTTTTATGTTTCGCTTCGCAAATTGCTTTTCTCATTTCATTTCGTATCAAATAAATACGGAAATTTCCGGTACTTCGCCCAGTACCGATCAAGAGAAAATAGACATATGCAGATTCCTACAATTATTCGTAGCGTCCTATTTCGAATTCCGATTAAATACTAAAAACGACTCGTTCTGGTTTTTTCAACTGCTCCCAACCCGCACAATAGAATAGAGTACCATATGTTTACCGGGAACACATACAACAATACAATTCCGTTCTTGTACAATAAAAAAAAGAAATTGAACATAGTCAATGCTACTCTTTTTCTCTTTTTAAGATGAAAAGTATCCTCTTTTCCAGCTGCTCTTTGGTCTAACTTCAATTACTAATACTAACTTGAATGTGAAACAACCTATCCCATTCGAATTTCACACTGAATTTTTGGTATATGCATTTCGTTACTAATTTAGGTAACGAAAGAGGAAGATTTTAATAAAACAAGCGAAAGAGCAAACAAGGAACCCGCCCCCCTCTCTTAGAACTTCGAGATAGAGGAAATGAGTAAGGGTATTGTCGAAGAAAGAACTCTAAAAGAATGAATTTGCTAGAATATTCGATCTTTTTTTTACCGGGCCTCGCCTTTATAGCACTTCTTTCTTTTTTCCAAGATAAAGGAAATCCTTAAAAAAGGAATAAGGAATTTAGAACTTAACTCCAGCGGAAAGACGGCCAGATGCTCTTTTTTTATATTTTAGCGGATAATTTCCGATAATTAGAATTGTTGTGCAAGGAAGGCGGCGTGTTTGGGTTATAGAGAAGAAAGGAAAAAAGAATGCTAAAGTAAAAAAAGTCAAAAAAGGAATTCTTGATTGGATCAGAAATCGAATTTTAGATGCAGTATGGATAAAAGATCTTCCTATGTTATACTATTCAATTCTTGACGATGAGTGGATTTCATAGGTCAGATATTGTTATTCATGATATTGATCCGATTATATATTATCGAGATGTAATGTAATTCATCCCAGTGAATTTACAGGTGAAAGGTTTTTCATCTCTATGGGATTAAATCCCGAGTTATTTTGAAGTAAAAAAAGAAAGGATGAGATTATGGAAGTCAATATTCTCGCATTTATTGCTACTGCATTGTTCATTCTAGTTCCTACCGCCTTTTTACTTATAATTTACGTCAAAACGGTTGGTCAAAGCGATTCATTTGAATAAAACTCGGCTTCTTCTATCTTATAGAAATGGAAAGAAAAAAGATTCCAATTTCGTGTCTTAAATGAAAGGAGCGAACTAGAATCAACATTACAATATACAATTATTATGGTAGAAAGAAAGATTCATCTATTTCTTTCTACCATCTAGAGATTTTCATTGTAATGTAAAAGGGTTTACTCTATAAGGATATAACCGGCTTAATATAGAGAAACTCACCATAGGTATCCTCATTACATATATAAATATGTAATGTGCATACCACCCCGATTCTATTTCAAAGTGAAAAGGAGGAACTGCTCGCTCTCATTGTCCATTCGTCTGTACCCCGCTTATTTTCAAGTCGAAATACAAGCATGGGGTGAAATCGTTTTTTGATTTAAAGGGTATTATTCATATATCTTATTTTTCTTCATCTAGATTATTCCTAGAATACATTTACATTACTTCACGATTAGAATTTCGAAAGAATTCTCTGTTTTTTTTTCAATAGTATATCTCAATTCCACTTCTTTCCCATACTACCAGTGAAAGGGAAAATGTAAATATTATACCTAAAGTCCACTTCTTCCCCATACTACCAGTGAAAGGGAAAATGTAAAGACTACCATTAAAGCAGCCCACGCGAGACTTACGATATCCATGTGAATTCTGTCCTCTATCTCTTTGAAGGAATTTTCTCATTATTGTTCACTAATAATAGTGAAATTAGTGGCGAAGAGTCAAAAAGGGATTCACCTCTTTTGTTGATCAGGCGACACCCAGATTTGAACTGGGGAATAAGGATTTGCAGTCCCCCGCCTTACCGCTCGGCCATGTCGCCAAAAGGATACCAAATAGATGAAAATATTCGCCTTTTGTTTCCGTTTAGGGAGAGGGCTTCCTAAACTTCTTTTTTTTATTATTAGACTTGGATATTGAATCTGAGTGCCTTCCCTAAAAGAAAGGAAACCCCTACCTCTCTTTTCTTTTGGGACGGAATCCATCCTTTGTATAGTATCTTAAAACACACTCTACCCCCCCCCTCTCTTTCTTTTCTTTTCTATTGAAAGTGATATTTTGGATTTTCGGTCGCAAAAACCAAACAAAAGGAACCCTTAACTATTGGCCGTAAACTCCAGGATGATTCTTAGAATTGAATTTATAACCGTCTTTCCCTGCGGATACTACTGATATAAGACAACCTAAATGGATACATAACTAAAAAAAAATCGGCTTTTCTTTTTTTGTTTATATAATCGAAATTCTAACAGCAATGTTGGGTATTTGTAAACCCCAAAACAAAAGATGTTACACAAATTTTGAAACTTTAAACAAGTATTCTCTTTGTAGAGGATTCCTTTAGGGAATTCTCGCGAAAGTATCATGCTTTGATTTTTTCAAAGAATAGAAAATAGAAATTTGGATAGAGCACGACATGCTTCAACCGTATTCTACTCAAAAATAGGTAAAAAGATCTCTCTTCTCTGCGAATCCTTTATTTGAACAACGGAATCCGCGAATAGGTACTAAAAAACTCAACTCTATCTTGTTTCTGATTCTTCTGATTCTTATGTCTTTATTATGGCCCCGAACAGATTCAATCGCGAATTTATTTATTATTTGTCTGGTATCCAATGGGATTGGCTATGGAATATCAGAATAATGGTAGAAATGACATCATTTTTTTGATTTTTTCTATTCTATACAAAACTCCGTCCAAGTGTCTTTTATCAATTCCTTTCCATTCGTATCTGTTTCAATTCCAATTTGCGTATCCAATTCTCTTCATTTCTCCGTCCATACGTATTTCGTATCTTAGAGATGTACGGGGGTTGGGTCAAATTTCATGTGATTTAGTCTAGTAAACAGAATCTAAATTCCATCATTGCTAGATCGCTCCATATGATTGGATGAAGACTGAGCGAATACTGGGATTTATTCGATAAATGGGGAATTCAAAATGCTTGGCGATAGAAATGAAGGAATGGCTACAATCCCTGGGCTTAATCGGATACAATTCGAAGGATTTTGTAGGTTCCTTGATCAGGGCTTAAGAGAAGAACTTTCTAAGTTTCCACTTTTTCCGCTTTCGAAGTATCCAAAGAAGAAAAATGTTCTAGACTTTGTGGAAACCGAAGACCTAGACTTTCGATTATTTTCGGAAACGGTTCACTTGTTAGAACCGTTGATAAACGAACGAGATGCTATATATGAATCACTCACCTATTCTTCTGAATTATATGTATCCGCGGGATTCCGTTGGAAAAACAAAATGCCTATGCGAGAACAGACCGTTTGTATTGGAAACCTTCCTTTAATGAATTCCCTGGGAACTTTTATAGTAAATGGAATATACAGAGTGGTGATCAATCAAATAGTGCAAAGTCCGGGTATCTATTTCCAATCAGAATTGGACTCTATGGGATGTTCGGTCTATATCGCCACGATAATATCAGATTGGGGAGGAAGATTACAATTAGCGATTGATAGAAAAGCATGTATATGGGCTCGCGTGAGTAGGCAACAGAAAATATCTATTCTAGTTCTATCATCGGCTATGGGTTCGAATCTAAAAGAAATTCTAGAGAATGTTTGCTACCCTGAAATTTTTCTGTCTTTTCTGAATGCTAAGGCGAACAAAAAGGCGAACAAAAATTTTGGGTCCAAAGAAGATGCGATTGTGGAATTTTATGAAAAATTTATTCATGTAGGTGAAAAGGTATCATTTTCTGATTCCTTATATAAGGCCATACACCAAAAATTCTTTAAACAAAAGTGTGAATTAGGAAGGGTTGGTCGACAAAATATTAACCGAAGATTGAATCTTGATATATCCCAGAACAACACGTTTTTGTTACCCCGAGATATATTGGCAGCCACGGATCATTTGATTGGAATGAAATTGGGAATGGGTACACTTGACGATATGAATCATTTGAAAAATAAACGGATTCGTTCTGTAGGGGATCTCTTACAAGATCAATTCGGATTGGCTCTAATTCGTTTAGCAACCGCGGTTATCGAGACAATACACACAGCTTTTGACAACAACGAAATACCGACCCTTAATCTTCATAATTTGGTAACTTCAACTCCATTAACAACCACTTATGAATCTTTTTTTGGATTACACCCATTATCTCACGTTTTGGATGGAACGAATCCATTGACACACATAGTTCATGGGAGAAAATGGAGTTATTTGGGTCCAGGGGGGTTGACAGTAAGAACTGCAAGTTTTCAAAAAAGAGATATTCATCCTAGTCACTATGGACGCATTTGCCCAATTGACACGTCTGAAGGAATCCAAGTTGGCCTTACGGGATCTTTAGCAATTCATGCGAAAATCGGTCATTGTGGGTCTCTAGAAAGTCCTTTTTACGAAATCTCCGAGAAATCAAAAAGGGTCCGGATGCTTTATTTATCATCAAGGAAAGAGGAATACTATATGATCGGTACAGGGAATTCTTTGGCACTGAATCAAGGTATTCAGGAAGAACAGATTCTTCCGGCTCGATACCGTCAAGAATTCCTGACTATTGCATGGGAACAGGTTCATTTTCGAAGTGTTTTTCCTTTTCAATACTTTTCTATTGGAGCTTCTCTCATTCCTTTTCTCGAGCATAATGACGCGAATCGGGCTTTAATGAGTTCAAATATGCAACGACAAGCAGTTCCGCTTTCTCGGTCCGAGAAGTGCATTGTTGGAACTGGGTTGGAAGGCCAAGTGGCTCTAGACTCCGGGATTCCCCTTATAACTGAACACGCGGGAAAGATCATTTCTACCCATACTGACAAGATCCTGTTATCGGTCAATGGGGAGACTCTAAGCAGTCCATTAGTTTTGTCTGAACGTTCCAACAGAAATACTTGGATACATCAAACCCCCCTGGTTTCGCGGGGTGCATGCACTAAAAAGGGACAAATTTTAGCGGACGGTGCCGCTACGGTTGGGGGAGAACTCGCTTTGGGGAAAAACGTATTAGTAGCTTATATGCCATGGGAAGGTTACAATTTTGAAGATGCGGTACTCATTAGTGAGCGTCTGGTCTATGAAGATATTTATACTTCTTTTCACATACGGAAATGTGAAATTGAGATTCTTATGACAAGGAAAGGCCCCGAAAGGATCACTAAAAAAATACCGCATATAGACCCCCATTTCCTACGAAATTTAAACGAAAACGGAGTTGTAAGCTTGGGATCTTGGGTAGAAGCGGGCGATATTTTAGTAGGTAAATTAACACCTGTGACGGACAAAGACAAATTAGATCCGGAAACAAGGTTATTAGAAGTCCTGCTTGACGCTCCGATAGCCACTACAAAGGAAACTTGTCTAAAACTCCCTATAGGTGGGAGGGGCCGAGTTATTGATGTGAGATGGATCCAGAAAGAGAAAGAGAAAGGGAGGGTGTCCAGGTCTAATCCAGGAATGATTCGTGTATATATTTCACAGAAACGTAAAATAAAAGTAGGCGATAAAGTCGCCGGAAGACATGGAAATAAAGGGGTCGTTTCCAAAATTTTGCCTATACAGGATATGCCTTATTTGCAAGACGGAAGGCCTCTTGATATGGTCTTCAACCCATTAGGAGTACCTTCGCGAATGAATGTAGGACAGATCTTTGAATGCTCGCTCGGGTTGGCGGGGAGTCTTCTAGATAGACATTATCGAGTAGCACCTTTTGATGAGAGATTTGAAGAAGAGGCTTCGAGAAAACTAGTCTTTTCTGAATTATATGAAGCCAGTAAGCAAACGGGGAATCCGTGGGTATTTGAACCCGAGTATCCGGGCAAAAGCATCCTTTTTGATGGAAGAACGGGAGATCCCTTTGAACAACCTGTTATAGTGGGACAGTCTTATATCTTGAAATTGATTCATCAAGTTGATGATAAAATACATGGGCGTTCCACCGGTCCTTATTCACTTGTTACACAACAACCCGTTAGGGGAAGGGCCCGGGGGGGGGGCCAGCGAGTAGGGGAAATGGAGGTTTGGGCTCTAGAGGGATTTGGGGTTGCTCATATTTTACAAGAGATGCTTACTTATAAGTCTGATCATCTTAGAACTCGTAAACAACTAACTGGTGCTCTAATGCTTGGAAGAGCCCTACCGAAACCTGAACCTCAGGATACTCCAGAATCCTTTCGGTTGCTTGTTCGAGAACTACGGGCTTTGGCTCTAGAACTGAATCATTTCCTTCTATCTAAGAAGAACTTCCAGATGAATAGGACGGAAGCTTAATCGGACTGAATCGGAATTTCATTTCTATGATCGATCAGTATAAACACCAACAACTTCGAATTGGGTTAGTTTCTCCTCAACAAATAAGGGCTTGGGCCAATAAAACCCTGCCCACTGGAGAGATAGTCGGAGAGGTGAAAACCCATGTAACTTTTTATTATGATAAGGATTCTAAAACAAATAAGCCAAAAAAGGGTGGATTGTTTTGTGAAAGAATTTTTGGACCTATAAAAAGCGGAGTTTGTGCTTGTGGAGAGTCTCGTAAAATCGGAGATGAAAAAAAAAAGAGAACATTTTGCAAAGAATGCGGAGTCGAGTTTGTTGATTCTCGGATACGAAGATATCAAATGGGCTACATCAAACTGGCATGCCCCATAGCCCATGTGTGGTATTTGAACTATCTTCCTAGTTATATCGCCAATCTTTTAGATAAACCTCTAGCAGAATTAGAAAAGCTAGTATACTGCGATGTGTGATTTGATCGAAATTCAGATGTTACAGATTTGGAATAAAAAACTGTCACCCTACGAATTAGGATGCCCGGATCTGACATGTCTCTTGTGAGGAGGAACATGAAGCTCAGAACTATGGGTGTATTCAAAAACCCCCCAAAAACAAAAAGGATTGATTGGTCTATGGTCGATACCCGAAATAAAAGATTTGAAATTTCGAGTTGTATTATACCTCGTTAAAAAGACTTCTTTCTTTTGTGCAAAACCTTACTTTTCTTTCTTTTACAAAGAAATACAAATTTGTTCAAGTAAGCAAATATTTTATGGTTACTGAAGTCTATCCATCGCATATAGGCTTTGATTTAAAGGCAAGGCATTTTGCGATAACCGTCGAGGTGAAATCAGGACCTAAAAGATCAAAGGGAACGATATCTAGACAAGTAAAGTCCTTTTGAATTCCAAGGTATTCCTTTAGCTTTAGAGGGATTCATCATTCGAAGGGAAGTAGACTACTCAACAATTTCACATTTCATTTATGTCACTATTTTAAAATGAAAGAATTCTTAAAATCAAAATAAAAGAACATTGAATCAATGAAATGTTGCTTGTGAGAACTTGAGTAAGGAGTAGTTTGGGGTTTTCTAGAATTTGAAAGCAAGAACTCCTATATCGTTATTTGGTGTAACTACTTGAGCCGGATGAGAGGAAACTTTCACGTCCGGTTTTGAGGGGGGGGCTATAGGATCCTATCCCAATTTTGTTCTTGCTAGGCATATAGCTAAAAAACCCAATTTCTTACGATTACGAGGGTACTTCTACTTTAAAGCCCAATCCTGGAGCTATACCCTCGCCCGATTTTTGAGGACCAAAAACTTCCAAAAATGTCGAGGTCGTGAAATTTCTACTGGAGCAGGCGCTATCCGAGACCTATTGGTCGATCTAGATTTGCGAGTTATTATAGATTCTTCGTTAGAAGAATGGAAAAGATTCCATTCGTTAGAAGAAAATAGAAAAGTAAGAAAATTAATGGAATTAAAGGAGATAGGGCCCACGGGTACGGGTAATGACTGGGAAGAGGAGATAGGGCCCACGGGTACGGGTAATGACTGGGAAGATCGGAAAGAAGAGCAGAAAATTGAAAGAAGAAAGCGCTTTTTGGTTAGACGCATGGAATTAGCTAAGCATTTGCTTCAAACAACTGTAAAACCTGAATGGATGGTTTTATGTCTATTACCGGTTCTTCCCCCCGAGTTGAGACCGGTATTTCATCTATCTGAGTTTCACATAATCAATTCGGATATTAATACACTCTATCAAAAGGTTCTTATGCGGAACGCGCTTCTTCGTAGATTATTAAAATACAGTAGAACAGGGACCTTAGTAACGGGTCAGGAGAGGAGAGTACAAGACGCTGTGGATGCACTTCTTGATAATGGACTCCACGGAAAGCCACTAAGGGATTCTCATTATCAGGTTTACAAGTCGTTTTCAGATGTAATTGCAGGCAAAGAGGGGAGATTTCGTGAGACTCTGCTTGGCAGGCGGGTTGATTATTCGGGGCGTTCTGTCATTGTTGTAGGCCCCTCACTTTCATTACATCAATGTGGATTGCCTCGTGAAATAGCAATAGAGCTTTTCCAGACATTTGTAATTCGCTGTCTAATTAGACAGCGCCTTGCTGAAGACGTAAAAAAGGCTAAGACGCAAATTCGGGAAAAAGAACCAATTGTATGGTACATACTTGAGCAAGTTATGCAGGGGCATCCTGTATTGCTGAATAGGGCACCTACTTTGCATAGATTAGGTATACAGGCCTTCCAAGCCATTTTAGTGAAAGAGCGCGCTATTTATTTACATCCACTCGTTTGTAAAGGATTCAATGCAGACTTTGATGGGGATCAAATGGCTGTTCATGTACCTTTATCCTTGGAGGCTCAAGCGGAGGCTCGTGTACTTATGTTTTCTACTATGAATCTCTTGGCTCCGGCTATTGGAGATCCCGTTTGCGTACCAACCCAAGATATGCTAATTGGGCTCTATATGTTAACCAGGGGGAATCGTCGAGGTATTTGTGCAAGTAGGTATAATTCTAATTGGTGGAATCGGATAAACAGTCAAAACGAAAGAATTGACGATAAGCACTATGGGTATACCAAAGGAAAAGAACTCCTTTTTTGTAATTCCGATGATGCAATTGGAGCTTATCGAACGAAAAGAATCCATTTAGATAGCCCTTTTTGGCTTCGGTGGCGACTAGATCAACGCCTTATTCTTTCAAGAGGACTTCCTGTCGAAGTTCATTATGAATCTTTGGGTACCCATCATGAGATTTATCGACACTGTCAAATAGTAAGAAGTTTAAAAAAAGAAAGGGATTGTATATACATTCGAACTACTGTTGGTCATCTTTTTCTTTATCGAGAAATCGAAGGTGCTATTCAAGGGTTTTATAAGTCCTGTGTCTGCTAGGGTACTTAACCTAAGTCAGTTTAGGACCTCAAGGGCCTTTCCGATTCAACTCATAACTTTACCCGTAAATAAAGGTCGAGAAGCTAGCGGTTTTAAACCATGTAAAATAAAACCTTTTGGAATGCTACTCAACGGAATAGGGAGATGCTTATGACAGAAAGGGCCAATCAGGCCTTTCACAATAAAGTAATAGACGGGGCTGCTATTAAACGACTTATTAGTCGATTAATAGATCACTTCGGAATGGCATATACATCCCACATCCTAGATCAAGTAAAGACTCTGGGTTTCCAACAAGCCACCGCTTCATCCATTTCATTAGGAATTGATGATCTTTTAACGATACCGTCTAAGAGATGGCTAGTCCAGGATGCTGAACAACAAAGTTTTCTTTTGGAAAAATACTATCATTATGGGAATGTACACGCAGTAGAAAAATTACGCCAATCCATCGAGATCTGGTATGCTACAAGTGCATATTTGCGACAAGAAATGACTCCCAATTTTAGAATGACGGACCCCCTTAATCCAGTCCATATAATGTCTTTTTCGGGAGCTAGAGGAAATGCAGCTCAAGTAAACCAATTAATAGGTATGAGAGGGCTGATGTCGGATCAACTAGGACAAATGATTGATTTACCCATTCAAAGCAATTTCCGTGAAGGGCTCTCATTAACAGAATATATCATTTCTAGCTATGGAGCCCGAAAAGGGGTTGTGGATACTGCTGTACGAACATCAGATGCTGGGTATCTTACGCGCAGACTTGTTGAAGTAGTTCAACATATTGTTGTACGTAGAACAGATTGTGGTACCACCCGAGGGCTTTCTCTAAGGCCTCGAAATGGGGTAAAAAGAACGTTTACTCAAACATTAATCGGTCGTGTATTAGCAAACGATATTTATATGGGTCCGCGATGCATTGCGGTTCGAAATCAAGATCTTGGGGTTGGCCTTGTCAATCGACTCATAACCTTCCAAACAAAGCCAATATCTGTTAGAACTCCCCTTACTTGTAGGAGTACGTCTTGGATCTGTCGATTATGTTATGGTCGAAGTCCTACTCACAGCGACTTGGTCGAATTAGGGGAAGCTGTAGGTATTATTGCGGGTCAATCCATTGGAGAACCGGGGACTCAACTAACATTAAGAACCTTTCATACCGGTGGAGTATTCACAGGAGGTACTACAAAACAAGTACGAGCCCCTGTCAACGGAAAAATCAAATTCAATGAGGACTTGGTTCATCCCACACGGACACGCCATGGGCAGCCCGCTTTTCTATGTTATATAGATTTGTATTTAACTATTGAGAGTGAAGATATTATACATAGCGTGCCTATTCCACCAAAAAGTTTGCTTTTAGTTCAAAACGATCAATATGTAGAATCAGAACAAGTAATTGCCGAGATTCGCGCGGGAACATCCACTTTTCATTTTAAAGATATAGTTCGAAAACATATTTATTCTGACTCAGCGGGAGAAATGCACTGGAGTACCGACGTGTACCATGCACCCGAATCTCCTTATAGTAATGTTTTTATCTTACGAAAAACAAGTCATTTATGGATATTATTAGGGGATTTATGTGGATCCGGTCCAGTTCTTTTTTCGATGTACAAGGATCAAGATCAAATGAGCAGTCATTCTCTTTCTGTCCAAGGTAGATATACGCCTAGCCTTTCCGTGAATAATGAAAATTTGAGACACAAATTCTTTCCTTTGGGTCTTTATGACAAAAATGGGACAAGGGGGGGTAGGATCCCGATTCCTAATTATTCAGAACTGACTCGAAGTCTATCGACTGCCCGTTGCAATCTCCTATATCCTGCTATTCTCCACGAGAATTTGGAGTTATTCGTGAAGAAGCGAAGAAATAGATTTCTCCTGCCATTCCAATCCATTCAAGAACATCGACGAAAAAACGAACGAATACTCTTTTCTGACATCTCGACTAAAAGACCCATCAATTGTATTTTGCGTAGAAATAGCATTCTTGCTTATTTCGATGATCCTCGATACAAAATAAGGATTTCGGGAATTACGAAATATGGTGAGGTGGATTCAATCGTCAAAAAGGAGTATTTCATCCACGAGCGAGAAGTCGAAGACTTGGAGCCAAACGACAAGTTGGAAGACAAAGACACGATCGAGTTTTACTTGAAACATGTCGATAAATCGAAATGTATAAGAAAGGTTTTCGACTACTATGGAAGATATGGAAGATGGGCAAAATTGCAGCCAAAAGGCCCAGGGAAGGTGAAGGTGGATCCGCTTTTTTTCATTCCCGAAGAAGTGTATATTTTACCCAAAGAATCTTCCTTAATGGTACGGAACAATAGTATCATTGGAATAAATACAAAAATTACTTTAAAAAAAAGAAGCCGAGTAGGCGGATTGGTACGAGTGGAGATAAAAAAAGGAAAAGACGGTTGGATTAAAGTTAAAATATTTTCTGGAGATATATCTTTTAAGGGGAAGATCTCTAAAAGGAAGATCTCTAAAAGGAAGAGATCTAAAATATCTATAGCCAAAGACAAAGACATTGCCATCTTGATACCACGAAAAAGAAGAAAAAAAAATTCTAACGAATTCAAAAAAACGAAAAATTGGATCTATGTCCAACAAATTAGACTTATACCTACCAAGACAAAGTCTTTTTTTTGGTTTCGACCCTTAGTCACATATAAAACAGCGGACGGTCTAAAGGACGGTCTAAATTTCGCAAGACTGTTTCCTCCGGATCTATTGCAGGAAATGGATAATATACAATTTCGAGTTGGCAATTATATTCGTTATGGGGATGACAGGTTGATTCGAGGCATTTCTGGCACAAATCGAAGGATTCCATTAGTTCGGACTTGTTTACTCTTGAATTGGGACCAAGACAAAGAAGCTTCGTCTATCGAGGAGGCTCACGCTTGCTTTGTGGAAGTAAGTACAAAGGGCCTGGTTCGAGATTTCCTAAGAATTCACTTAGGGAAATCCCAGATTGCGTATATGAGAAAAAGGAATGATCGGTCAGCTTCAGGATTTACCTCTGATAATGAGCTAGATCACACCAATAGAAATCCCTTTTCTTCCAGTTATCCCAAGGCAAGGATTCGACAATCACTTAGCCAAAACCACGGAACTATTCGTACATTGTTGAATAGAAATAAGGAATGCCAATCTTTCCTCATTTTGTCATCATCTAATTGTTTTCGACTAGGCCCCTTCAACGATGTAAAAGATCACAATCCGAAAAAAGAATCCATTAAAAGAGATACAGACCCTCTAATTCCAATTAGGAATTTGTCAGGCCCTTTAGGAACAGTCCCTCAAATTGCGAATTTTGATGTATTTTACCATTTAATCACAAAGAATCGGATTTCGGTAATTAAATATTTGCAACTTGAAAAATTGAAACAGACCTTTCAAGTAATTCAATATTTTTTAATGGATGAAAACCGGAGAATCTATAAGTCCGATCCATATAGTAACTTCTTTTTGAATCCTTTCAATTTGAATTGGTATTTTCTACAGCATAGTTATCATAATTATTATCCTAATTCTTGTGAAGAAACATCTACAATCAATCTTGGGCAGTTTCTTTTTGAAACTGTATGTATAGCCAAAAACGGACCACGCCTAAAATCGGGTCAAGTTTTCATTGTTCAAGTTGGCTATGTAATAATAAGATCAGGTAAGCCCTGCTTGGCTATTCCAGGAGCAACCGTTTGTGGTCATTATGGAAACCTCCTTTACGGGGGAGGTACACTAGTTACATTTATATATGAAAAATCACGGTCTGATGATATAACACAGGGTCTTCCAAAAGTAGAAAAGGCGCTCGAAGGGCGTTCAATGGGTTCAATATCCATGAACCTAGAACCGATAGTTGAGAGTTGGAACGAGTGTATAATAAGAAGTCTTGGAATTCCTTGGGGATTCGTGATTGGTGCTGAGCTAACAATAGCGCAAAGATCTATTTCTTTGGTTCATGAAATTCAAAAGGTTTATCGATCCCAGGGAGTCCAGATCCATAATAGGCATATAGAAATGATTGTACGCCAAATGACATCAAAAGTCTTGGTTTCAGAAGATGGGATGTCTAATGTTTTTTTACCCGGAGAACTTATTGGATTGTTACGAGCGGAACGGACGGGGCGTGCTTTGGAAGAGGGGGTCTGTTACCGCGCCATCTTATTGGGAATAACGAAAGCATCTCTGAATACTCAAAGTTTCATATCCGAAGCGAGTTTTCAACAAACTGCTCGGGTTTTAGCAAAAGCCGCTCTCCGAGGTCGTATCGATTGGTTGAAAGGCCTGAAAGAGAACGTTGTTCTAGGGGAGCTGCTCCCCATTGGGACCGGATTCAAAGGATTAGTGCACCTCCCTTCAAGGCAACATAAGGCTCTTTATCTGGAAACCAAAAGGAAGCATTTATTCGACGGGAAAGTGAGGGATATTTTATTCCATCATAAAAAATGGGTTGATTCTTGCAGTTCAAAGAATTTCCAGGATACATCAGAAGAATCATTTATAGGATTTCATGATTCCTAAGAACAGAGAAATTCATCCTTTGCACTATGGGCGGCGATTTGATAATCGTAATAAACAAACAGAATAACGAATAGAAAGGAATGGCTTGAATCGTGCATCAACGGCCGATCTTCGGTAGAAGAAAAGGTTCCATCGGAACAATTCTTTATTTCAGGTCAGGATACCGCGTCTTTTTTTCTTTGAAAAAAAAAAAAAAAGAAAGAAAGAGGAAATGGGGGGAGAAATGAAAAAAAGAGATTGGAACATCCGGTTGGAAGACTTGGTGGCAGCAAGAGTTCATCTTGGTCATAAGAGTAAGAAATGGAATCCTAGAATGGCGCCTTATATTTCTACAAAGATTAAAGATACTCATATTATAAATCTTAAGAAAACCGCGCGCTTGTTATCAGAAACTTGTGATTTAGTTTTTGATGCAGCAAGTAAGAAAAAAGAATTCTTAATTGTTGGTACCAAAAAAGAAGCAGCTAATTCAGTAGCACAGGCTGCAAGAACGGCTGGATGCCATTATGTTAATCAAAAATGGCTCGGCGGTATGTTAACAAATTGGTCCACTACAAAAAAGAGACTTCATAAGTTCAGGGACTTGATAAGGCAACAAGGGATACTCTACCGCCTTCCGAAAAGAGATGCAGCTATTTTGAAGAGACAATTGTCTCACTTGCAAAAATCTCTAGGCGGGGTGAAATATATGAGGAAATTACCCGATATTGTAATCATCCTTGATCAGCACGGCGAGTTTACGGCCCTTCGAGAATGTATTACTTTGAGAATTCCAACAATTGGTTTAATCGATACAAATTGTGACCCCGATCTCGTGGATCTCCCGATTCCAGCAAATGATGACACCAGCCTTTCAATCCGATTCATTCTTAACAAATTAATACTCGCAATTTGTAAGGGTCGTTCTAGCTCTATACGAACGATTACTAGTCGTCCATCGCACATAAAAGATAAAGAACAGAGGAAAGATAAAGAACAGAGACTATTGTGCGATTGATTGGCATCCAAAATATACAAACAATTCAAGTAAGCAAGTCGAAAAAGAGATGATTGAATCAAAATAATTCCTTTTCAAGTTCTATTTTTGGTAGAGGGCAATATGAATATTCTATCATGTTCTATAAACACATTCAAGGAGTTATTATACGATGTATCCGGTGTGGAAGTAGGTCAACATTTTTATTGGCAAATAGGGGGTTTCCAAGTCCACGGCCAAGTACTTATTACTTCTTGGGTTGTAATTGCGATCTTATTAGGTTCATCCATTCTAGCTGTTCGAAATCCGCAAACCATTCCGACGGATGTTCAGAATTTCTTCGAATATGTCCTTGAATTCATTCGAGACGTGAGCAAAACTCAGATTGGAGAAGAGTACGGCCCATGGGTTCCCTTTATTGGAACTCTCTTTCTTTTTATTTTTGTTTCGAATTGGTCGGGGGCTCTTTTCCCTTGGAAAATCATACAGTTACCGCAGGGGGAGTTAGCCGCACCCACAAATGATATAAATACAACCGTTGCTTTAGCCTTACTCACGTCAGTGGCATATTTTTATGCAGGTCTTACTAAAAAAGGATTGGCTTATTTCAATAAATACATTCAACCGACTCCAATCCTTTTACCCATTAACATCTTAGAAGATTTTACAAAACCTTTATCACTTAGTTTTCGACTTTTCGGGAATATATTAGCTGATGAATTAGTCGTTGTTGTTCTTCTTTCTTTAGTACCTTTAGTGGTTCCTATACCTGTCATGTTCCTTGGATTATTTACAAGCGGTATTCAAGCTCTTATTTTTGCAACTTTAGCTGCGGCTTATATAGGCGAGTCCATGGAGGGTCATCATTGACAAATATAGTCAATTGTGATATAGAGCTATTGCCTATTCGATTCTATTTTTCTAAAATAGTTACGTTGAATTTGACAAAAGGGAAGAGATCTTTTTTGATCTAGAACAATCTAGTATTCTATTCCCTTTTAGAAAAAGGGTTCGTTTGTCAATGTTACAAAATTACAGAGATCCTATTGTATCGATAGGGGTTGACAATTCGACTCAAATTTGTTAGACTATTTTCTTGCAGACGGATTAGTATACCTAGGCAGTCTTGATCGAATCGAAATCGAAAACCAAAACAGTCTAGTGGCTTTACAAAACAGAGTCAAAAATCTTAGACTGTTGATTGTCTAGTCAACATAGATTAGACTGACCCGCCTGACTATAACCAAAAGAGTCTAGATTTGACTATATGAAAATCTTACATATTCTTACATATTCCATTTGTAAAAAAAAAAAAGAAAAAAAAAAGTGAAAAAAGAGGAACCTTACCATGACCATATTGCACCGTCCTTCGAATCTTTCTCGTTCTCGTTCGAATCCTCCTCTAGATAACACTCCTTCTAATCTTTCTCATTCGAACCGTCCTAACCGTCCTTCTAATCGAACTCGGATTCCTTCTAATAATCCTCATTCTAACCGTAATGAGGATCTAACTCTTTCTTATTATCCTCTAGATATAGATAACACTCATTCTAATCTAACTGTGTTTAACCGTAATTATAATAGGATTTTTTCTAATAATCCTCTTTATAACACTAATGAGGATCTAACGATTTCGAACCCTCCTCTAGATAACACTCTTTATAATATAACTCTGTATAAGAATCTACCTCTGTAGAAAGGTAAGAAGAATCGAAAGATGGATAAGGGTCAACTCCTACTCGTCGACGGTGACGGTCTTGATCTTGCTTTTGATCCAGCAACGCAATGTAAACCGCGTATTTTCCCCCGGTGGCGAAAAAACAAAGAAACGACCGTAGCTGTAGAAACGCAGTATCAAACCACCGCCATAGTTGCCCCCACGCCGGCGCCTTCGGCTTTGCCCGGGACACCTTTGTTTTTGTTCTGGTGGGGCCTAGGCGTGTCCATGTCCTTTTTGGTGTTCTGTCTTTACTCCTACTTCAAAAGAAGTAAATAGTAAGTAGAGTTAGAATAGGTCTCCTCGTATCTTTAACGATTTCGTTATTGGGGTGCGAGGAACTTATCATGAATCCACTGATTTCTGCCGCTTCTGTTATTGCTGCTGGGTTGGCCGTTGGGCTTGCTTCTATTGGACCTGGGATTGGGCAGGGGACTGCCGCGGGCCAAGCTGTAGAAGGTATCGCGAGACAGCCCGAAGCGGAGGGACAAATACGAGGTACCTTATTACTGAGTCTGGCTTTTATGGAAGCTTTAACAATTTACGGGCTCGTTGTAGCATTAGCACTTTTATTTGCGAATCCCTTTGTTTAATCCTATTTTCCTTTGAATCCTCTAATAGAAATCGAATCTAAAACAAACACGCATGTTTTTCCGATTTTATCGCCTCGGACTTGCTTGCTCCTTTCTTTTTCGAATTATATCAAGACTTTATTCAAAGAATTACTTATTCTTTGTGGGAACCCGTCAGGGGAAGGGGGGAAAGTTTGATTTTGAGGATGAGAAATTAGCATACTGACTCACTTCCTTCTTTCCCATTTTGAGTCCAATGGGAACTGGGGGGTGTTGCAAAAAAGGGAGTATTTCGCAATTGACGCGAAACCCGGTCCTTAATTCTAATAAGTTAAGTCTCGCTCTTACCCCCCAAAAAAAAAAGAGATTTCTAATTTCTAAATCGAATCTTTTTTTTTATGTTTAGAAATCAGTAAATAAAAGAAAAAAAGAATAAGAAATAGAGAAAGAGTAACTAGAATAAATAGTAAAGTAAATAGAATAAAGTAATACAAAAAGAACTTTGTTCGATTTTTTAATCTATCTATCTATAAAGGAGATTTGTTATGAAAAATGTAACCGATTCTTTCGTTTCCTTGGGTCGCTGGCCATCTGCCGGGAGTTTCGGGTTTAATACCGATATTTTAGCAACAAATCCAATAAATCTAAGCGTAGTACTTGGTGTATTGATCTTTTTTGGAAAGGGAGTGTGTGTGAGTTGTTTATTTCAAGAATAGGCTGGATCCAACCAGCTGCACTTTTTTTATTTCGTTCTAACTAGTAAAGGGGTGCACGATCCCGCGAATTACTTATGACTAAACTTATATTTAAGAACCTCCGCATTTCGCGATTCGTTAGTAAATAGACTTTGATTCTCTATCAACCAATAACGTCGGACCTTTAACATGGTTAAAGCTAAACTCTTTGAAGTCCAGGCGCAGTACAGTACTCTTTTGACTACTTACGTTAGTTAATACAACGGTGTTAAAAAAAAGAGTTGGGAATTTTTTTCGATATAAAACACTCATGTCGATAAAAGGATTTGAACCCTTTGTTGGAAAGCGGCTATTTCACGCCCTTTTTATCCAATGCGGAATCGATGACCTAATGTATAAAGTAAGAGGAGTTCTTTGGATTTAAAGAAAAAAAGAAACAACTTTGCTGACAATTACATCTTTTTGTTTAGTCAGAAGAATCCTCCGAATATTCTGGTCTTGGATTAACGATCAGTTTCGATATTGTCATTTTGGAGTATGAAATATGTATGAATAGAGGATAGGCTCAGTGCATTAAAAAAGTACGGGAATTCCCCATCCATAAAAAATGGAAAT